CCTGCTTTTCTATGTTCTATAGACTTGTATGTAACTATTGAGAGTCGGGATATTCTACATAGTGTGAATATTCCTCCCAAAAGTTTGATTTTAGTTCAAAATAATCAATATGTAGAATCTGAACAAGTTATTGCTGAGATTCGTACTGGAACGTCTACTTTTCATTTTAAAGAGAAGGTCCGAAAACATATTTATTCTGAATCAGAGGGAGAAATGCACTGGAGTACCAATGTATACCATGCACCCGAATATACATATAGTAACGTTCATCTATTACCAAAAACAAGTCATTTATGGCTATTAGCAGGAAGTCCATGCGGATCCAGTATAGTGTCTTTTTCACTCCACAAAGATCAAGATCAAATTAATTTTTATTCTTTTTCTGTCGACGAAAGATATATCTCTGACTTCTTAATTACTAATGATCAAGTAAGGCATAAATTGTTGGATCCTTCTGTTAAAAAAGATAGGGAAATTTTTGACTATTCAAGACTTGATCAAATCATCTCCAATAGGCATTTGGATTTTATATATCCTTCGATTCTCCAAGAGAATTCTGATTTATTGGCGAAAAGGCGAAGAAATGGATTTATCATTCCATTACAATATAATCCAGAAGGAGAGAAAGAACTAATACCCTCTTTTGGTATTTCGATTGAAATACCCACAAATGGTATTTTACATAGAAATAGTATTCTTGCTTATTTTGACGATCCACAATATAGAAGAAACAGTTCGGGAATTACTAAATATGGGACCGTAGAGGTGGATTCAATCGTAAAAAAAGAAGATTTTATTGAGTATCGAGGAGTAAAAGAATTTAGTCCAAAATACAAAATGAAAGTGGATCGGTTTTTTTTTATTCCTGAAGAGGTACATATCTTACCCGGATCTTCGTACCTAATGGTCCGGAACAATAGTATCATTGAAGTAGATACACAACTCGCTTTAAATACAAATACAAGAAGCCAAGTAGGTGGATTAGTCCGAGTGGAGATAAAAAAAAAAAGTATTGAACTGAAAATTTTTTCTGGGGATATTCATTTTCCCGGAGAGACAGATAAGATATCTAGACACAGCGGCATTTTAATACCACCGGGAATGAAAAAAAAAAATTCTAAGGAATCAAAAACAAAAATTTTGAAAAATTGGATTTATGTCCAACGAATCACACCCATTAAAAAAAAGTATTTTGTTTTGGTTCGTCCCGTAATCACATATGAAATAGCTGATGGGATAAATTTAGCAAAACTTTTCACTCAAGATCTCTTGCAGGAAAAAGATAACGTCCAACTTAGAATTGTCAATTATATCCTTTATGGAAACGGAAAGTCAATTCGTGGAATTTTTCACACAAGTATTCAATTAGTTCGGACTTGCTTAGTATTGAATTGGGACCGAGAAAAAAATGGTTCTATAGAAGAAGTTCATGCTTCTCTTGTTGAGGTAAGGGCAAATGATCTGATTCAAAATTTCATAAAAATTGAGTTAGTAAAGTCTAGTCTTTCATATGCGGAAAAAAGGTATGATACGGCGGGTTCGGGATTGATCCCCGATAATGGATTCGATTGCACCAATATCAACCCTTTTTTTTCGAAAGTGAAGATTTCAGTAGTTACTCAGCATCAAGCAACTATTGGTACATTGTTGAATCAAAATAAGGCTTTGATAATTTTGTCATCATTCAATTGTTCTCGAGTTGGCCCATGTCCATTCAATGGTTCGAAATATAACATCACAGCAAAAGAATTTAATCCCCTAATTCTAATTAAGGATTTGTTGGGTCCCCTAGGTACTATTGTATCTAAAATAGTGAACTTTTATTCAGCTTACTATTTAATAACTCATAATCAGATCTTGGTAAACAAATATTGGATACTTGATAATTTGAAAGCGACTTTCCAAGTACTTGAAGTACTTAAATACTGTTTAATAGATGAAAATAGAAGGATTTATAATCCCAACCCATGCAATACCATCATTTTGAACCCATCCCATTTGAATTGGTGCTTTTTACATCACAATTATTGTGAAGAAACATCCACAATAATTAGCATTGGACAATTTATTTGTGAAAATCTATGTCTAGTTAAATATGGGACACATATAAAAAAATCTGGTCAAATTTTAATTGTTCATGTTGATTCCTTAGTTATAAGATCAGCTAAGCCGTATTTGGCTACTCCAGGAGCGACTGTTCACGGACATTATGGAGAAACCCTTTCTGAAGGAGATACATTAGTTACATTTATATATGAAAAATCCCGATCTGGTGATATAACGCAGGGACTTCCAAAAGTGGAGCAAATCTTAGAAGTGCGTTCGATTGGTTCAATATCGATGAACCTTGAAAGGAGAGTCGAAGGTTGGAACGAACGTATACCAAGAATTCTTGGAATTCCTTGGGGATTCTTAATTGGAGCTGAGCTAACTATAGCCCAAAGCCATATCTCTTTGGTTAATAAGATCCAAAAGGTTTATCGATCTCAAGGGGTGCAGATTCATAATAGACATCTAGAAATTATTGTACGACAAGTAACATCAAAAGTGTTGGTTTCAGAAGACGGAATGTCTAATGTTTTTTCGCCTGGAGAATTAATCGGATTGCTGCGAGCAGAACGAGCAGGGCGTGCTTTAGACGAAGCGATTTGTTATCGGGCAATTTTATTAGGAATAACGAGGGCGTCTCTGAATACTCAAAGCTTCATATCTGAAGCAAGTTTTCAAGAAACTGCTAGAGTTTTAGCAAAAGCTGCTCTACGGGGACGTATTGATTGGTTGAAGGGTCTGAAAGAAAATGTAGTTCTGGGGGGAATTATCCCTATCGGTACCGGATTTAAAAAATTAGTGCACCGCTCAAGGCAAGACAAAAACATTCATTTTGAAATAAAAAAGAAAAATGTATTCAAGTTGGAAATGAGAGATATTTTGTTACACCATCGAGAATTTTTTTGTTCTTGTAGCCCAAAGAATTTCCATGACACATTAGAAAATTCATTTACGTGATTTCATAATTCCTAAGCAGAGATTTTTTCTTTTTCCTTTCTAGTTTTGTTAAATAAAAAAATGAAGTAAATAATAAATAAAAATTACGGACTATGTATCAATGGTCAACCTCGTTATAAGGTTCCGTAGGAACAATTAGTTATTTCTAAAAAAAAAAAAAAAAGAGAAAGCGCGGGAAAAATGACAAGAAGGTATTGGAACATCCATTTGGAAGAGATGATGGAGTCGGGAGTTCGTTTTGATCATGGTACTAAGAAATGGAATCCTAGAATGGCCCCTTACATTTCTGCAAAGCGTAAAGGTATACATATTACAAATCTTACTAGAACTGCTCGTTTTTTATCAGAAGCCTGTGATTTAGTTTTTGATGCAGCAATGTTGAAGAGAAAATTATCGACTTTGCAAACATATCCGGGTGGGATCAAATATCTGACTGGGTTGTCCGATATTGTAATCATCGTTGATCAGCAAAAAGAATATACAGCTCTTCGAGAATGTGTCATTTTAGGAATTCCGACAATTTGTTTAATCGATACAAATTGTGACCCGGATCTTGCAGATATTTCGATTCCAATAAACGATGACGTTATAGCTTCAATCCGATTGATTCTTAACAAATTAGTATCCGCAATTTGTCAGGATTGTTCTAGCTATATAAGAAGTCATTGATTATGATTATGTTATGATTAAGAATAATAAGATTAGTTAATTATTTTGATTTCTTAGATTGGTTATTATTCTTGTCTTGCATTTTTAAAAAGAGATAAAATGGGATATTATGTTATGTGATTTCTTGGTTTTTTAACTATATGATTAATGATGAAAGTAGATAAGTTGAAAAAGAGATGGTTGAATCAAAATAATTTCTTTAAGTTTTATTTCTGTCAGAGGGCAATATGAATGTTATACCATGTTCCATTAAAACACTCAAAGGATTCTATGATATATCAGGTGTAGAAGTAGGCCAACATTTATATTGGCAAATAGGAGGTTTACAAATTCATGCTCAAGTACTTATCACTTCTTGGGTAGTAATTGCTATCTTATTAGGGTCAGTTATCATAACTGTTCGGAATCCACAAACTATTCCTACCGACGGGCAGAATTTCTTTGAATATATTCTTGAATTTATTCGAGACTTGAGTAAAACTCAGATTGGAGAAGAATATGGGCCTTGGGTTCCCTTTATTGGAACCATGTTCTTATTTATTTTTGTTTCTAATTGGTCTGGAGCTCTTTTACCTTGGAAAATCATACAGTTACCTCATGGAGAGTTGGCTGCCCCCACGAATGATATAAATACTACTGTTGCTTTAGCTTTACTCACGTCCGTGGCATATTTTTATGCGGGTCTTACCAAAAAAGGATTGGCTTATTTTGGAAAATACATTCAACCAACTCCAATCCTTTTACCAATTAACATCCTAGAAGATTTCACAAAACCTTTATCTCTGAGTTTTCGACTTTTCGGAAATATATTGGCGGATGAATTAGTAGTTGTTGTTCTTGTTTCTTTAGTACCTTCAGTAGTTCCTATCCCTGTCATGTTTCTTGGATTATTTACAAGCGGTATTCAAGCTCTCATTTTTGCAACTTTAGCCGCGGCTTATATAGGGGAATCCATGGAGGGTCATCATTGATTAGTTTTCAAAAAAGTCTTCTTTTTTTAAGCTTACCCCGACTGAGGCAATGCATGGTTCAAGAAAATATACTTGGTTCGGTAACATATACATATATAGATAGAAATAAGAAATCCATATGTATATATGACTAGAGTTCTAAGAGGAAAGATAGACGATATTACGAAGGATGGGTTAGGGGGATCACATTAGATATATGTCTATATGTAATGTCTATAAATCCAGCTACAGTTCCTGTATATTTTTCGACGAATTATTCTAGAATCTGATTCAATAAAAAATGCGGGGGGTTTCCGTTATGAAAGAAATAAATGTATATGTGATAGTATATATATATTAGTTATATAGGGTTTTTCCCTATCTATATATTTTTTTTTGAAGTTTTAGTTACTTCGATTCGATATTTTTTAGTGATCAAATAAGGTTGATTGTATCATTAACCATTTTTTTTTGGTGCGAGGAACCTATCATCATGAATCCACTGATTTCTGCCGCTTCCGTTATTGCTGCTGGATTGGCCGTAGGGCTTGCTTCTATTGGACCTGGAGTTGGTCAAGGTACTGCTGCAGGCCAAGCCGTAGAAGGTATTGCGAGACAACCAGAAGCAGAAGGAAAAATAAGAGGTACCTTATTGCTTAGTCTAGCTTTTATGGAAGCTTTAACCATTTATGGGCTCGTTGTGGCATTAGCACTTTTATTTGCAAATCCTTTTGTTTAATTTCATCCTAGAACGAAAATGTAAAAAAGTGCATTTCACACTTTTTTCTTATAATTTATTGCAGTTTGCTTCTGTGAATTATATCACTACTTCATTCCTACAATTATGTATTTGTTGGAACAATACCCCGGGAAAGACTGATTTGAGGATGACGAATTAGTAGATTTGCTCGCTTTTTTACTTCCCGTCCTTCGGTTAGTACGATGGAATTTTTACTTTTTAGGAAGTGCTTGAACAGGGGAACTATTTTGCAATTTCTACAAGACCTAGGACCCAGTATCTTATCGGAAACTTAAAACAAAGAAAAAAATTAAGAAAAAGAAATCGATCAAAAAAGGGCGAGTCAAGTGATACAAAAAGAACTCTGTTCTTTGTTAGTCCTATCTATAAGAGGAGAACATATGAAAAATGTAACCGATTCTTTCGTTTCCTTAGGCCACTGGCCATCTGCCGGGAGTTTCGGGTTTAATACCGATATTTTAGCAACAAATCTAATAAATCTAAGTGTAGTGCTTGGTGTATTGATTTTTTTTGGAAAGGGAGTGTGTGCGAGTTGTATATTTCAAGAATAGGTTGGATCCAACCGGCTGCACTTTATTTATTTGTGTTATTTATATACATATTTTTTTTAGAATAAGATAAATAGGAAAAAAGTGTACAATCTCGACGAATTCCTTCTGAATAAATTAATAAATCATATGTAAGAATTATAGCATTTCGTTCTTTATTGGTAAGTCAACTTTGATTCTCTATCAACCAATAAAGTGAGACCATTAACATGGTTAAAGCTAAACTGTTTGAAGTCCGGGCACAACATGGTACTCTTTCTACCATTATGTTAATATAGAAATGGTTTAAAAACGAATAGTTGGTAATTTTTCTGATATATAACACTCATATCAATAAAATCACTTGAACCGTTTACTAGAATAAATAAAAGGGCGCCTTTTTATTATCAATGCCGAATCGACGACCTATGTATAAAAAAGATAAATTTTTGGATTTGAATAAAAATTTCATTGAAATTTAAATAAAGAAACAACTTTGCTGACAATTAGAGATTTTTGTCTGGTCGGAAGAGTCCTTATAATATTCTGGTCTTGTATCGGTTTTGATATGTTTGCATACAAACAGAACTAGAGAGGATAGGCTCATTACATTAAAAAAAAAGATATGAAAGTGACCATAAAATAAAAAATTGAGCATGAGAGCCAAATGAATCGAAAGATTCATGTTTGGTTCGGGAAGAGATCATGGAAGTTGTAAAATTAATGGTAAGATAATCTACTTTCATTAAATGATTTATTAGATAATCGAAAACAGAGGATTTTGAGTACTATTCGAAATTCGGAAGAATTGCGTAAAGGGGCCATTGAGCAGCTCGAACGAGCTCGGGCTCGTTTACGGAAAGTGGAAATGGAAGCAGAGGAATATCGAATAAATGGATATTCTGAGATAGAACGAGAAAAAGTAAATTTGATTAATGCGACTTCTGAGAGTTTGGAACAATTAGAAAATTACAAAAATGAAACCCTTCATTTTGAACAACAAAGAGCAATTAATCAGGTCCGACAACAAGTTTTCCAACAAGCCTTACAGGGGGCTATAGGAGCCCTGAATAGTTGTTTGAATAGCGAGTTACATTTCCATACCATCAGTGCTAATATTGGAATCCTTGGGGCAATGGAAGAAATAACTGATTAGCCCTTCTATTTTTTTACTTTAGTTTAGAGTTTAGGCATTATTTTTTCCCTTTGTTTCCGAAAAAGAAAAAAGAGACACTAATGGTAACTCTTCGAGCTGATGAAATTAGTAATATTATCCGTGAACGTATTGAACAATATAATAGAGAAGTAAAAGTTGTGAATACTGGTACCGTACTTCAAGTGGGGGACGGCATTGCTCGTATTCATGGTCTTGATGAAGTAATGTCAGGCGAATTAGTAGAATTTGAAGAGGGTACAATAGGCATTGCTCTCAATTTGGAATCAAATAATGTTGGTGTTGTATTAATGGGTGATGGTTTGATGATACAAGAGGGAAGTTCTGTAAAAGCAACAGGAAGGATTGCTCAAATACCTGTAAGCGAGGCTTATTTGGGTCGTGTTATAAATGCTCTGGCTAAACCTATTGATG